TCTACATAGGTCATCAATTCAGCATTGTATAAAAACGGATGAAATAGCCATTTTTCTAATAATTAATAATGGACTCAAATCATTTTCTCGACATGAGTGTTCTATATCGAAAACAATTTCTTCCAACCCTTCATTTTTCTTTTTAAACCATTTTTTATTAACATAGTAGTAGAAAGAGTACATGCTGCGTCTGGACTTCAAACGATTTAGCTTTAACCATATTCATAGTCCCATCTTATTGGTTAAGAGAGAATCAAAGTCGATTTACCAATGAATCACGAAATGCTATGGTTCTGAAAGAGGATTTCTTAATTTATTCATAAAGTAATTCGCGGGATCATGCACCCTTATAACGAAAAAAGTGCAGCGGGTTGGATCCCGTTTATTCTTGAAATAAACAACTCGCACACACCCCCTTTCCAAAAAAAATCAATACACCAAGGACTACGCTTAGATTTATTGGATTTGTTGCTAAAATATCGGTATTAAACCCGAAACTCCCGGCGTATGGCCAGTGACCCACGAAAAGGAAAGAATCGGTTACATTTTTCATATGATCTCCTTTTATAGATAAAATAGACTAATTCTCTATTTGTCGATTTTTTTTTAATAATTTTCTCTTCCACCTCAAAAAGGGTTCTATTGACTAAGAAGGGGAAGGAATAGGGAAGGACGAAAGTAAATCAGTATGATAATTCCTCATCCTCAAATCATTCCTTCCCTTGGGTTATTGTCCCAACGAATAAAAGTAATTGGAGTAGTTAATTCTTGATATTAATTCGAAAAAGGAAGCATCAATCCCATAAGAAAAAGAAAAATACGTATTTTTCTTTTTCTTATGGGATTAAGATGAAATATTAAACAAAGGGATTCGCAAATAAAAGCGCTAATGCTACAACTAATCCATAAATTGTTAAAGCTTCCATAAAAGCCAGACTAAGCAATAAAGTCCCTCGTATTTTTCCCTCTGCCTCGGGCTGTCTCGCAATGCCTTCTACAGCTTGACCCGCAGCAGTCCCTTGACCAACCCCGGGTCCAATAGAAGCAAGACCGACAGCCAACCCAGCAGCAATAACAGAAGCGGCAGAAATCAGTGGATTCATGATAAATTCCTCGTACCAAAAAAAAATAGTTAATGATACTTAATGATACAAATCAACCAAAAAACTATGACTTAATTATTCCATCGCTAAAATTCATCCAGTCGAAGTAACTAAGAGCTCCCAATTGAAGTGAATTGAAGTAGAAGTATAATAATACTATTGAAGATTGAATCATCCGAACTACTTCGATATCTATTTTTTAGTTCCTATCTACGAGTTTTTGTAAATCCATACGACTTTTGCTTTTCCATGTCTTTATTGGTTATGCCCCATTCTTCATTTTTTTTTTTTTTGATTGAATCTCTTTCTTCATTCAATATTCAATTCATATTTATATTTATAGGCGAAAGGGAACGATTTCTATTTCAATCCTTATCGAAATTCACATATACATATAGTAAGGCAGATTCAATATATCTTTTAGATATAACTTAGTTCAGATATAACTAGTTAATATCTAATCTCACATATACATGTGTTTCTTCTATAACGTAAACCCACTATTTGTATCGTAGACCCAATCGGACTATAGAAATTGTTTTTCCCACCATCCACCAAAGTAAGTTGGAATTCTATTGCATACACCTAGTTCAACCCCCCTCGACTAAACAAACCCTTTCAATTTTATTATTATTCAATACTAGGGTGATCAATATAAATGGATCAATTCATTAGTTCGAAGCATTGCCTAGAAATATCAGTCAATACTTGGTTGATCTAAGTTTATGTAATTTAAACTAACTTGAACTTGATTTTCTTATGTTAATTATTTGTTAATTATTATTATATTAATTTCTGTATTAATTTATTATTCAATTGAATGAAAAATGAATATTTTCGTTTGGTCAATGAATTGAATAAAATCGATTGAAATGGAAATCGATCTATAGAGCATCTTTTTTAATCGCCCATCGGTATCATAAATCAAATCCATAAAAATTCTTATTCAGATTATGACTCCTAATATTTAAATTGCCTCAAACAAAATAAAAAGAAGATTTTACTCGGAGGGAGGGGGCCAAACATACATTTTAGGAAAAAGATCTTTGAGATCTCTTTCCTTTTTTTTTGCAATTCCCGAATGTCGTAATCTTTTTGGCTATTCTTCGAGTTCTAGATCGTATATATCTTTGTATATGTATACTTATGCTCCGGCAGTCGACTATCTTGAGCTACGCATACATTGCCTTGAACTAAGATAAAAAAGACGATTTCCAAAAAAAAGTCAATGATGCCCTTCCATGGATTCGCCTATATAAGCCGCGGCTAAAGTTGCAAAAATAAGAGCTTGAATACCGCTTGTAAATAATCCAAGGAACATGACAGGTATAGGAACTACTAAAGGTACTAAAGAAACAAGAACAACAACCACTAATTCATCCGCTAGTATATTTCCA